TCACATCCGAAAATATGAAATTCAGACTCATGTGACAAGCCAAGGCCCTGAAAGAATCACTAAAGAAATACCGCATTTAGAGGCTTATTTACTCCGCAATTTAGACAGAAATGGAATTGTGAGACTTGGATCTTGGATAGAAGCTGGTGATATTTTAGTAGGGAAATTAACGCCTCAGACAGCGAACGAATCGTCGTATGCCCCTGAGGATAGATTATTACGAGCCATACTTGGTATTCAGGTATCCACGGCAAAAGAAACTTCTCTAAAACTACCTATAGGTGGAAGAGGTCGAGTTATTGATGTGAGATGGATCCAGAAAAGGGGGAGTTCCAGTTATAATCCAGAAATGATTCGTGTATATGTTTTACAGAAACGTGAAATCAAAGTGGGTGATAAAGTAGCTGGAAGACATGGGAATAAAGGTATCATTTCAAAAATTTTGCCCAGACAAGATATGCCCTATTTTCAAGATGGAACAACTGTTGATATGGTCTTTAACCCCCTAGGAGTACCCTCACGAATGAATGTGGGACAGATATTTGAATGCTCCCTCGGGTTAGCGGGGGATCTGCTAAAGAGACATTATAGAATAGCACCCTTTGATGAGAGATATGAGCAAGAAGCTTCAAGAAAACTAGTGTTTCCTGAATTATATGAAGCCAGTAAGCAAACAAAAAATCCATGGGTATTTGAACCCGAGTATCCGGGAAAAAGCAGAATATTTGATGGAAGAACAGGAGATCCTTTTGAACAACCTGTTCTAATAGGAAAGCCCTATATTCTGAAATTAATTCATCAAGTTGATGATAAAATCCATGGGCGTTCTAGTGGACCTTACGCACTTGTTACACAACAACCCCTTAGGGGAAGGGCCAAGCAAGGGGGACAACGAGTAGGAGAAATGGAAGTTTGGGCTCTAGAGGGATTTGGTGTTGCTCATATTTTACAAGAGATGCTTACTTATAAATCCGATCATATTAGAGCTCGTCAAGAAGTACTTGGTGCTACGATCGTTGGGGGAACAGTACCTAATCCCGGGGATGCTCCAGAATCTTTTCGATTGCTCGTTCGCGAACTACGATCTTTGGCTCTAGAATTGAATCATTTCCTTGTATCTGAGAAGAACTTCCAGATTAATGGGAAGGAAGCTTGATCTGAATGAATCAGATTTTCTATTCTATGATCGATCGGTATAAACATCAACAACTTCGAATTGGACCGGTTTCTCCTCAACAAATAAGGACTTGGGCCAACAAAATCTTACCTAATGGAGAGATAGTTGGAGAGGTGACAAAACCCTATACTTTTCATTACAAAACCAATAAACCAGAAAAAGATGGATTGTTTTGTGAAAGAATCTTCGGGCCTATAAAAAGTGGAATTTGTTCTTGTGGAAATTATCGAGTAATCAGAGCTGAAAAAGAAGACTCAAAATTTTGTGAACAATGCGGCGTAGAGTTTGTTGATTCTCGGATACGAAGATATCAAATGGGATACATCAAACTCGCATGTCCAGTGACTCATGTGTGGTATTTGAAACGTCTTCCTAGTTATATCGCGAATCTTTTGGATAAACCCCTTAAGGAATTGGAAGGCCTAGTATACTGCGATGTGTGATTTGATCGAAATTTTCATTTTACAGATTCGGAATGAGAAACTGTCATCCCAATCTGATTGGGATGCCCCCGACTCTGACATGTGTCTTGGTAGGAGTAACATGAAGCTCAGAATTATGGGTGTATTCAAGACTTCCAAATGAACGGGGAATTGATCCATGGTCGATTCCGTAACAGATAAATAGGAATCGCTAGTTATACCTCGTGAAAAAAAAACTTTTTCGTGGAATTAGCCATTCCATTTCTTTTAGAGAGAAGTTCTGTTCAAGCAAGCAAATATGGCATGGTTACGGGAGTCTATCTATCGCATATATGCTTCAAAGGGCGTCATGGCATAACCATCGAGGTGAGTAGGGACCTAAAAGATCGAATGGAACGATATATCGACAAGTAAATCCCTTACGAACGAGTACCAAAGCATTCCTTTAAAGGAATTTTTCGTTTTAGGGGAGGTAGACTACTCAAATAATTTCATTTCACATTTCCATTTCGTCGTAAAGAATAAATTCAATAATTTAGAAGGTTGTTAAATTAAAGTCAAAAGAAGAAAGAAGAATGAATCAATCAAAGATTGGTTCTTGCTGGGAACTTGAGTAAGGAGTAGCTTTTTCTAAGGGTTTACCGAATAAAGTTTAAAAAAAAAGAACCCCTTTATTTATTTTGCGTAACTACTTGAGCCGGATGAGAGAAAACCTTCACGTCCGATTTTTAAGAGGGGGAGTCCCATTCTATGGGAACCTATCTCGATTTTTCTTTTGCTAGGCCCATAGCTAAAAAACCTACTTTCTTACGATTACGAGGTTCATTCGAATATGAAATCCAATCCCGGAAATACAGCATCCCACTTTTTTTTACTACCCCAGGCTTTGAGACATTTCGAA